TTGCTCTTCTTCAAATCGAGTTGCCCCCGAAATAAAAAATTAAAATAAAGGTTTTTTCTACCTTTGTAATTCTTTTTTTGTGCTATCTATAATGACTAATGAATTAAGAACTTTCAATTAGAACTGTTCTTGTCAATTGATTTTTTCTTACCGTCATAATATCTGAAAAAACGGAAACTTAGGTAAGTGTTTTATCAACATATGTAGCAAAAGAAAATATCTAATTTAGCTCTTTCATGCCTACTATAACTAGTTATTTCGGTTTTTTATTGGCTGCTTCAACTATAACTACAGCTCTATTGATTGGATTGAACAAGATACGACTTATTTGAAATGAATTGAATGAACAAATTAATAAAAATAAAGAAATTAATAAAAATAAAGATTTCTCCTTCAGGTATTCTACGGTAACTTCCCATGTCAATTGTTAATTCTTGGTCTATATTGGTAACTCTTGGTCATTGAGATTCGCGGATTTTCAGATTAATATTTAGGGATAGATCATACCTTTCTTTTTATCTCCTCAAACAAATTGAAATGATTGAAGTTTCTCTATTTGGAATCGTCTTAGGTCTAATTCCTATTACTTTAGCGGGATTATTTGTAACTGCGTATTTACAATACAGACGCGGTGATCAGTTGGACCTTTGATTGAATAGCATTTTTTCTCGATTGACCTCCTCTTTGCAGGAGGTCAAATTCAAGTTGCAATTCAACCGTGTTTTGTTAAGTTTTTTTTATTGTGATTCGAAATAAAATAAATGGAATCACGCTCTGTAGGGTTTGAACCTACGACATCGGGTTTTGGAGACCCGCGTTCTACCGAACTGAACTAAGAGCGCTTTCTTATGACAAGAACTACGATTCTAAAGAAAAGTATTTTTTTTACCCCAGTCTTGCATACCAATACATGTAAAAAACGAAAGATAATGAATGCCTTATTTGATTTCATTTTTATTTAATCGATCTCACTCAATTAATCATTCGTTAATGCCCCCTAGGAGAAGTAATAGGTAGGGATGACAGGATTTGAACCCGTGACATTTTGTACCCAAAACAAACGCGCTACCAAGCTGCGCTACATCCCTTTAAAAATTGTTGTACAATGTCATTGTACAAAATCCATGTCTTGTTTTCCACATCGTTATTTTTTTTTCTGTATCCATATACAATTTTCTTGTCATTTCTTCTTTTTGGTTTCATATAATAATAATAAATAATAAAAAATTATATACATCTGAAACCCAACATATAAAAAAAAGAATGAATATTTATTATAATGCTTATGAAAAAAGAAAGGGCACCCCCTTTCTTTTTTAGGGACAGGGATAGGAAAACCTCATCTACTGCTCATTGTAGATATTTATTTTTGTTAGGAATTCCGTACAAAAAAAGACAAATGATCTTGAACTACAGCATCCGACCATATATGTATTACAATAAAGAAGGAGGATTTTCAATGCGGGATATAAAAACATATCTCTCCACAGCACCCGTGCTAACTACTCTATGGTTTGGGTCTTTAGCAGGTCTATTGATAGAAATTAATCGTTTATTCCCCGATGCTTTGTCATTCCCCTTTTTTTAATTCTAGTTTAAAATCCTATTTTATTTTGGAGAACAGAAATGGAAAGGAAGTTCCCGTATAGGGTAAAAAATTCCACTAAATCGTAGCATATAAAAAGGGATACTTAAATGAAATACTGGAAAGAATAATTGATAATTAGAAAAAATTGTATTACTTACATAATATTATTATATTCTATTAATTTCTATTAGTATTAATTGGAATTACCTAGTTAGTAACTTCTATTTCTATTTATATATTTTTTTCTTTTTTGTTCTTTTCGTCTTCTTAGATTTAGATTCGGGTCGAAAATAGAAGAATTAAGTCGATCAAAAATTTAAAGGAGGTTCATGGCTAAGGGTAAAGATGTCCGAGTTAGAGTTATTTTGGAATGTACTAGTTGTGCCCAAAATGATGTCAATAAGAAATTGCCGGGCATTTATAGATATATTACTCAAAAGAATCGACACAATACACCCAGTCGATTAGACTTGAGAAAGTTTTGTCGTTATTGTCGCAAGCATACGATTCATGGGGAAATAAAGAAATAGATCGAATGGAACATATGTATTGTATTATTTTTCAAAGGAGCAGGAAAAAGAAAAACTTAATATATATATGTATATAAATATATAATATACAAATAAAAAAAGAAAACCCATTTCGGTCAGATCTGAAATGAATAAAGAAATAGAAATTTAGAGATAAAGAATAAACCATGGATAAATCCAAGCAACCTTTTCGCAAATCCAAGCGATCTTTTCATAGGCGTTTTCCCCCAATTGAATCGGGGGATCAAATTGATTATAGAAACATGAGTTTAATTAGTCGATTTATTAGTGAACAAGGAAAAATATTATCTAGACGGGTGAATAGATTGACCTTGAAACAACAACGATTAATTACTATTGCTATAAAACAAGCTCGTATTTTATCTTTGTTACCTTTTCTTAATAATGAAAAACAGTTTGAGAGAGCTGAGTCGATCCCTAGAACTGCTGGTCCTAGAATCCGCAATAAATAGATATACTCTTCCTATTGATTCAAAACTCCAAGTGGAACTCAGATTGATGTTTTGCTCGAAAAACCCCGAATCCAGATTTGATTGTTGTGTTATAAGAAACAACAAATAGGGAAAGAAGAAATCTTTTTTTTTAAGATGTTCGTTCATTCCCACTACTTATCTTAATTTATTTTGAATTTCTTAAATTCATTTTTATTCTATCTTCCCGGAGTCCATTCTCCGGGGAATTCCATTCTGTTTTCGCTATCATATATATATGATATATGACTTTTTAATCTCTTTTATTTGCTAATCTTATTGGAAATCATGTAAATACAATTCTTATTTGATATAGCTATTTGTGCAAGTATTTTACGATTAAGAAGCAATTGCTTCTTGTACAGATTGTGTATGAATTCACTATAACTATAGAATACTGTATTCTCACGAGATGCTGCATTTATTCGAGTGATCCACAAACGACGAAAGTCCCTCTTTTGTCTGCCCCTATCCCGATGAGAGGAAACCAAAGCTCTCATTTTCTGTTGAGTAGCAGTTCGGGTAAGTCTTGAGTGGGCCCCTATAAAGGTTGATGCAAATAAACGAATTTTTGTTCGACGTCTCCGAGCTATATATCCTCGTCTAACTCTGGTCATTGAATCAAATTAAACTTTAATGAATAACTAATTGATTTCTTTTCTTTCAGTCATCCTCTTATCCCCCTCTAGTTAATTAATACCAAAACGGATTATTCCGATATATAAAATATAAATTCCAATGGCTTTTGCTACTATGACCTTCCCAACCACGATTTTTTATTCTTTCCGGGTAAAATAAAATACCCGGAAAGAATAAATTCTAGCGATATAAAAAAAAAAAAAATAGTGGGTTCCATCGTTTCTATGGTTACTTCGTAAACGGTGAGGTCCTCTCTATACACCGGAGCCCTTTCTTTCATTTAAACAAATGTTATTGTGAACTTGTATAGTTCACACTCCTTAGTTTAGCTCTACCAATCAGTATCAGTAATAGTTCGTTTCACAAAAGGGTTATCCATACAGTGACGGCATTTAATTATGAAAGTTGGCTAGGTAGCTGACCTTGTTAGTCCGTTCTTTCAAGAATAGGAACATAACCTTTTTGCTTCTTTTCTTATAGTACTATTTCCTCCGCTTAATAGATAACTATTTGCTACCAATGGGGAATTACTTCTCATCTCAAACTGAGGTGATTGGATTTGCACCAATGGAAACCATAAATTTCATACACAAAAATATAGGTGGATGATGGGTCTTTAGCTTTTTAAATAGTAAATAACGTTTTTCCATCCTATCTATCTTTATTCCTTGGTACTGGTGTTGGTACTGGTGATTGGTACTTGAAAAATTGCTGCATTTATTTTATTTTGTTTGAACTCATGATCTAAACGAGTCGCACATACACCCGAGTACATGTTCCCCGTCGTTGAGGGCACCCCCTAAGTGCAGGGGATTTCGTGATATTTCGTATTGGCTGTCTTGTGTTTCTAATAAGTTGTTTAATTGTCGGCATATCATACATATATATAATAAAATAGGTTGGTTTAGATCGATCTTAACCTGATTTATTGATGATTATGAATTATTTACATTCAATATCAAATCACGGAAAAATAGAATTGTGGAGGGAATCGTCTATTTAGGCGAAATCCCCGGTAGTTTCATTTTCGACCGCTACAAGATCAACAATGCCATGAGCTTGGGCTTCTGGTGCTGACATAAAAACATCTCTCTCCATGTCTTCGGATATAACCCATAAAGGGTTACCTGTTCTTTGTACATAAACCCTTGTGAGGGTTTCGCGAAGTTTGAGTAGTTCTTCCGCTTCCAAGATAAATTCCCCTGCTTGCGCCTCATAAAAAGAACTAGCAGGTTGGTGAATCATAACCCTGATAATATAATATTGATCTAACATCATGCATGAATGGCCCTTCTATCTTGAAGAATTGGATTAAAGTAAGGACTAAAAAAAAAAACAAGAAAAAAATAGAATTGAACGACGGACCGTACAGGCACCTTTTGTGCATTGCATACGGCTCTGCAATGGAATTTCCTTTTTCCCCCTTCTATTCTATCGAAGAAAAAAAAAAAAGAATCCATCCGATCTAGATTGTTGAATGATCCATTTACCACCCTTCCTTTCATTCATATTGTAATGTAAAAAAAAAATACTATGATGGTTCTGTTGCTTTCTATATTTATCTCGTTTGTGATTTAGCAATCCCAAAGTTTCTTTTTGAGACGATCAAATAAGAAAAAATTATCTTTTTTTTTTCGTACTCTTTTCTTCGTAAGAGAAATATCAGAAAAAGGCTTCTGGTGTGGAAGAAAACGGTTTGTGACGCTGAAATGTACTCCTGACATAGAAGATCAAGTCGGAAATAACCTTTTTTCATACTACTATCTCGATAGAAAATATCGTGTTAGGAAAAACAATAATCGTTTGTTCATATCGAACTCGAAGTGCCATGCTATTATTACCTATTATTCATATTCAATATGGCGAAGGCATAGTCTTCTTCTTCTTTTTTTTTTTCAATAAAAACTCATTGGCGCCAAGCATGGGGGAATGCTAGACGTTTGGTAATTTCTCCTCCGACCAGAATGAAGGATCCCATTGAAGCGGCCAATCCCATGCATATTGTATGCACATCGGGCGAAACAAATTGCATAGTATCATAAATAGCGATTCCTGGTATTACCCATCCGCCAGGGGAGTTTATAAACAAATAAAGATCCTTAGTATCATCTTCTATACTGAGATATACCATGAGACCAACAAGTTGATTTGAGATCTCGCTATCAACTTCTTGTCCTAAAAAAAGTAATCTTTCTCGATAAAGTCGGTTGATTAGGACAAAATTATATCCCCTTTGAACCGTACGTGCATCTTTGGATGCATACGGTTCAAAAAAATTGCGAAAATAACGAATCAATGTGTCGATTCCAATCCTATCTCTTTTTTTTTTAGAGATTTCTGCTTTTCTAATGAAGGGGTCTTACATTAAAAAAAAAGGAATTTACTGAATTTATTTAATTAACCTCTCATTGATGTATTGTTTCGTCAAGATTTAAATCACGATGTCATTTTCTTGTTCCTGAATGGGCCCTTTGAATTCTTTTAGGTTCATGTTCTACTCCGGGAAAAGATCTATCCGAATTCTAGTTGTACATATAGGACAAATGATCTCAGTACCACTTTTTTTTGCTACGACTTTTTTTCAATTCGTTTCATGCCTCCCAAAAACTATTCGATGTATTTATTATAATGGTTGGCATGGCAGTTTAAGAGTACCTCTCTAATTAAATAAATAAAATATAAAAATCTTCTATGCATAGCTACAAGCGGCAATTCTACATATATTACTATTACCAATTTGGTATTTTATGAGCGGAGCCTGGATACTTAATTTTTTTAGTCCAAGTTAACCATAAATTCTTCTAATTAAGAATATTGCTCCTCAATTTAAATCAATCTAATTTAACTTCACGCCCCGCATGATTGATTCTTCAATCAATACAATATTTCTTGGGCGAAACAGAGGATATCTCGATCGGGGGAGAAAATGGGGAAATCCCATATGACCCAATATGCCTGACAAGTCGCACTATACGTCAACCCAAACTGCATCTTCCTCTCCAGGACTCCGAAAAGGTACTTTTGGAACACCAATTGGCATTAAATTAAAGAAAAATTTAAGTACTATACTTCACTTTAATATGGAAACGTAAGAATGAGTTTTTTGTCTTCATCATTTTTTTTCTATTTATTCTACTTTTACTTTATACAATACAAAAATTCGAACACAAATTAGAAGGTTTTTAGAGAAAGACAGAATTCATAAATAAAAATCTTAATGAAGAGATAGATCGTTCGAATAATAAAAAAGTATCCATACATTCATTCCCCCAAAACGGAACTAATGCTCCCATTGCGTATTGGTACTTATCGGGTATAGAATAGATCTGCTTCTCTTTGTTCTTACGAACAGAATTCGGCCTTTATTTTCAACGGAATACAATAAAAAGTAACCTTTTCTCATACAGAATTTGCTGAAAAGGTTAGGTAATATAGTATAAGTCTATTGCAATGCGATAAAGTTACATAGTGTCTATTTTGAGAAAGGGGTATTTCCATGGGTTTGCCTTGGTATCGTGTTCATACTGTCGTATTGAATGATCCCGGCCGATTGCTTTCTGTCCATATAATGCATACGGCTCTAGTTTCTGGTTGGGCCGGTTCGATGGCTCTATACGAATTGGCGGTTTTTGACCCCTCTGACCCCGTTCTTGATCCAATGTGGAGACAAGGTATGTTCGTTATACCCTTCATGACTCGTTTAGGAATAACCAATTCATGGGGTGGTTGGAGTATTTCAGGAGGAACTGTAACGAATTCGGGTATTTGGAGCTATGAAGGCGTGGCAGGAGCCCATATTGTGTTTTCTGGCTTGTGCTTTTTGGCGGCCATCTGGCATTGGGTGTATTGGGACTTAGAAATATTCTGTGATGAACGTACGGGAAAACCTTCTTTGGATTTGCCCAAAATCTTTGGAATTCATTTATTTCTCTCAGGGGTGGCTTGCTTTGGCTTTGGCGCATTTCATGTAACAGGCCTATATGGTCCTGGAATATGGGTGTCTGATCCTTATGGACTAACCGGAAAAGTACAATCTGTAAGTCCAGCGTGGGGCGCGGAAGGTTTTGATCCTTTTGTTCCCGGCGGAATCGCTTCTCATCATATTGCAGCAGGTACACTGGGCATATTAGCAGGCCTATTCCATCTTAGTGTCCGTCCGCCTCAACGTCTCTACAAAGGATTACGTATGGGCAATATTGAAACTGTACTTTCTAGTAGTATCGCTGCTGTTTTTTTTGCAGCTTTTGTTGTTGCTGGAACTATGTGGTATGGTTCAGCAACAACCCCAATCGAGTTATTTGGTCCCACTCGTTATCAGTGGGATCAGGGATACTTCCAGCAAGAGATATATCGAAGAGTTAGTGCCGGACTAGCTGAAAATCTAAGTTTATCGGAAGCTTGGTCTAAAATTCCTGAAAAATTAGCTTTTTATGATTACATTGGTAATAATCCGGCAAAAGGGGGATTATTCAGAGCGGGCTCAATGGATAGCGGGGATGGAATAGCTGTTGGATGGTTAGGGCATCCCGTCTTTAGAGATAAAGAAGGGCGCGAGCTTTTTGTACGTCGTATGCCTACTTTTTTTGAAACATTCCCGGTAGTTTTAGTAGATGGAGATGGAATTGTTCGGGCAGATGTTCCTTTTCGAAGGGCAGAATCGAAGTATAGTGTTGAACAAGTAGGTGTAACTGTTGAGTTCTATGGTGGCGAACTCAATGGAGTCAATTATAGCGATCCTGCTACTGTGAAAAAATATGCTAGGCGCGCACAATTAGGCGAAATTTTTGAATTAGACCGGGCTACTTTGAAATCTGATGGTGTTTTTCGTAGTAGTCCAAGGGGTTGGTTCACTTTTGGGCATGCTTCGTTTGCTTTGCTTTTCTTTTTTGGACATATTTGGCATGGCGCTAGAACCTTGTTTAGAGATGTTTTTGCTGGTATTGATCCGGATTTGGATGCTCAAGTGGAATTTGGAGCATTCCAAAAACTTGGAGATCCAACTACAAAGAGACAAGCAGTTTGATACAAGACTGCTCTGGCATCTTTATCCTCTATCTCTATTTTTTTCTCGGGTACCCGAGAAAAAAAAAATAGAGACTTGAATCAACGAAAAGAAGTTGATTCTTTCCCCTCTTTTTTTATGGTATGGTAAATGATCCCATCCCACTCAAACGAATAGATGTGAAAGCTATAATTGTAAACCACGATCGAATCTATGGAAGCATTGGTTTATACATTCCTTTTAGTCTCGACTTTAGGGATAATTTTTTTCGCTATCTTTTTTCGAGAACCACCTAAGGTTCCGACTAAAAAATAATGAAATAATTTTTCATTATATCAACTGAAGTAATGGGCCCCCATATCGGGAGGCTCATTACTTCAACGAGTCTAGTCCCCGTGTTCCTCGAATGGATCTCTTAGTTGTTGAGAGGGTTGCCCAAAAGCGGTATATAAGGCGTACCCCGTAAAGCTTACAAGTAAACCTGATATGAAGATGGCGACTAGGGTTGCTGCTTCCATTTTTAGAAAATTTCAAGATCACAATGGATCTACGATAAGATCGTTTATTTATTTACAATTACAACGGAATAGTATACAAAGTCAACCGATCTCAACCAATGATTAAATAGGATTTATGGCTACACAAACCGTTGAGGGTAGTTCTAGATCTAGGCCAAGACAAACTACCGTAGGGAGTTTATTGAAACCATTGAATTCGGAATATGGTAAAGTAGCTCCGGGCTGGGGGACTACACCACTTATGGGAGTTGCAATGGCTCTATTTGCAATATTCCTATCTATTATTTTGGAAATTTATAATTCTTCCGTTTTACTGGATGGAATTTCAATGAGTTAGGTTCATAAGAACTATGAAGCTCTAGTTTTTCAAAAAAAAAAAATTTTTATTTAAAACTTGGATTTATAGACCTTTTTGGTAGTTTGATTGTGGCATTTCTTTTTTCGGTATTTCCGGAATATGAGCGTGTGACTTGTTATAATTGATCCTATTGATAATACAGAAAACGTCCCTGTCATCTCTATTAAGATGATTCTACCCCGTCGGAGATTTATTCTAATATCTGGAACACGGAATATTATAGAAAAAATTAAGAAAAGAAATATTTTAACTATGATTCATACCTATTATTTAGACCTCGCAACCGGACTAAAAAAAAAATTTCAGATGGGTATTTCCCAAATTAAATAATTTTTATTTCTTTAGACTTATTAAATTCATTTTATCTGAAGAACAACTTCTTTCTCTAGATTTTGTTGAGTCATTACATCCACTCATTGAAATTGAATAAGTGATGATCAAATGGTTTTTACTCAAAGAACCCTTTTATTTAGCTTGGGATTAAATCATCGCGGTTCTTGTATGAATCTGAAGTTTAAATTGATTTATAGGGTCTTAACAAGGGAATTTCTATCAACAGTAAAACAAAAGTAGACCCGCATTACGCACAAAAAACAACAAATTAAATAAAAAAAAAACAAACAAAAATAGGAAAGAGAAGATTCAAGAGGCCTGTAACGATCAATATAAAGAATGGTGGACGAGCTAACTTGATATTTTTGGCATTAGCATCACAAAGAAGAGATTTCGGATTTTTTTACTTCCTATCTTTGGGACAAATTGAATCGCGCAGCTAAGAAGTTTTTAACTTTCTATTGCATATCCGTCGAAATCGGTATTTGTGTGTTTCTGTTTGAGCCGTAGGAGATGAAATTCTCATATACGGTTCTCGGGGGGGGGGGGATCCTCTCGGATTCCCTATCTCAATAAAGTATATGATTGGTTCGAGGAACGTCTCGAGATTCAAGCGATTGCAGATGATATAACTAGTAAATATGTTCCTCCTCATGTCAACATATTTTATTGTCTAGGAGGAATCACGCTTACTTGTTTTTTAGTACAAGTAGCTACGGGTTTTGCTATGACTTTTTACTATCGTCCAACTGTTACGGAAGCTTTTTCCTCTGTTCAATACATAATGACTGAAGCCAACTTTGGTTGGTTAATTCGATCAGTTCATCGATGGTCAGCAAGTATGATGGTTTTAATGATGATTCTGCACGTATTTCGTGTGTATCTTACAGGTGGTTTTAAAAAACCTCGCGAATTAACTTGGGTTACAGGTGTGGTTCTGGCTGTATTGACTGCATCTTTTGGTGTAACTGGTTATTCCTTACCTTGGGACCAAATTGGTTATTGGGCAGTAAAAATTGTGACAGGCGTGCCTGACGCTATTCCTATAATAGGATCCCCCTTGGTAGAGTTATTACGCGGAAGTGCTAGTGTGGGTCAATCTACCTTGACTCGTTTTTATAGTTTACACACTTTTGTATTGCCTCTTCTTACTGCCGTATTTATGTTAATGCACTTCCCAATGATACGTAAGCAAGGTATTTCGGGTCCTTTATAGTTATAGCTTTATTTTATAGAGTATAGAGAAAACAGATCATAGATATTTGTAATTTCTGATATATCGTATCGGGAAGGAACAATAGTATTTCATTGCTACAAATTATGTATTATTAAAAAAATAAGACATGTTTTTTGATACTTCTCTTCAACTCCGAAGTATTTTAGTTCTTATTTGATAAGAATAGTTGAAGTGGATTCTCCGAAGAGAGGATGGATTATGGGAGTGTGTGACTTGAACTATTGATTGGGCCATGCCGATATATTATTTTATCCGCCACGTTGGAATTCACAACCAAACGTGTCTCCGCATCCAACCACCACGTAAATCCCCCTATGTAGCATAGGATAGGCCGGTTCGCTTGAGGAGAATCTTTTCTATGATCATGCCCGAATTATGTCATGCATGATATAGGCTCCGTAAGATCCTGTAGAATAAGTGATGTGGCACGATCCAATGTTTTATCCATCCCACTTACTTATTTATAGTATGGAAATGCATTCATTTCCTCTGCATCGACCTCGATCTATAATATGATACTATCGGAGTGAAATAAGGGATCTAAGGAAGAACAGAGGCTAGACTTTATTAGTAACAAGTAAAGACTTTGTATATAATAAAATCGAGATGTTGGGGGAAAAAAAAACGAATCAAATCAAAAAGACATGAGACAGTCCAAAAAGCACTTGATTATGATCAAATTTTTAAGCCTACTTGGATATTGAGCATTTATCTGTAAGAACTAAATTATTTGCACTGAATATGAATAGGTGCAACTTCGGAAATGGGATCTAGTAAATCCTTTCTTACTTACATAGAGCCATTCTATTTTATATGTGTGGGTATGTATTAAATATAGATTTTCTATCAATCTATTTCTGTAATTCTTTTTAATCTTGCTCGAGCCGGATGATGAAAAATTATCATGTCCGGTTCTTTCGGGGGATGGATCCATAAAAATTCACCTATCCCAATAACAAAGAAACCTGACTTGAATGATCCCGTATTAAGAGCTAAATTGGCCAAAGGGATGGGGCATAATTATTATGGAGAACCCGCATGGCCCAACGATCTTTTATATATTTTTCCGGTAGTAATTCTAGGTACTATTGCGTGTAATGTCGGCTTAGCAGTCCTAGAACCATCAATGATTGGTGAACCGGCAGATCCATTTGCAACTCCTTTGGAAATATTGCCCGAATGGTACTTTTTTCCTGTATTTCAAATACTCCGCACAGTACCCAATAAATTATTGGGTGTTCTTTTAATGGTTTCAGTACCAACAGGATTATTAACAGTACCCTTTTTGGAGAATGTTAATAAATTCCAAAATCCATTTCGTCGTCCAGTAGCTACAACAGTCTTTTTGATCGGTACCGCAGTAGCTCTTTGGTTAGGTATTGGAGCAACATTACCTATTGATAAATCTCTAACTTTAGGTCTTTTTCAAATTGATTCAACTGTGAAATACCACGATGTAGGCATCTAGGGAGGATTCACTTTAGAAGCGATTATTCCCTAGATACATGAATTTTATTATGATCTATTTCGCGAAAATACGGATTGCGTGTCGAAGATAAAAAATGAAGTTTTTTTTTAATAAAAAAAGAATCTAAAATAATTTCTTTAAAATTAAAACTTATTCTTAGGTAAATTGATTGCGAAATGTTTCCGTAGAGTGTCCAATATCCATTTTACATCTTCTGTACGAAAATATTCAATTCTCATAAGATCCTCCTGACTGTTACTCAAAAGGCCCAATAATGTATGTATATTGGACTTTTTGAGACAATTATAGGTCCTAGGAGATAGTTCTAATTGATCAATAAAAATACATTTCAATGGAATTCCCTTTTTGTTTTTCTTTAGCTTAGTTAATCCATTTTGAAAGGTAAAAGGAGGTAGAGTAAACCTGTTTTTATTTTCCTCTAAATGAATGCCCCTTTCCTCCGCATGCAGAAAAGAAATAAATAAATTAATCAAATTACGAGAAGCTTCATAAAGTGCTTCCTTAGGAGTTAAACTTCCATTCGTCCATATTTCTAGAAAAAGTATTTCTTGTTTTTCATTTCCATTTCCATAAGAATGAATACTATGATTCGCATTTCGAACAGGCATGGATACAGCATCTATAGGATAACTTCCGTTTTGAGAGTTATTTGTGGGGTTAGTACGGTATCCGCGATCTCTATTGATTTGTAATCTAATACGCAAATCAATTGGTTCCGTCAGGTTAGCTATATGCTGTGTTGCGTCAACTATTTCCACAGAGGGCGGTGAGATGATATCTTGAGCGGTTACGTATCTAGGACCCCTAACGCAAATGGATGCGTCTCTAACTCCATACAGATTACTTCTCAATACGATTTCTTTCAAATTTATTAAAATTTCATGTACCGATTCCTCAATACCTACTATCGTAGAATATTCATGTGGCACCTTCTCAGATTTAGCACGTGTGATACATGTTCCTTCTATTTCTCCAAGTAAAGCCCTTCGCATGGCAATACCTATGGTATCGGCTTGCCCTTTCATGAGCGGGGACAGAATGAAACGACCATAATAAAGACGCGTGCTGTCTACTCTTGATTCAACACATTTCCACTGTAGTGTTCGAGTGAATCCTGCTATTTCCTCTCGAACCATACTAATATTATTATTTGATCAGATCATTGAATCATTTATTTCTCTTGAAATCCATTTAATTCTTTTTTTACACACGTCTTTTTTGGGGAGGTCTACATCCATTATGTGGCATAGGTGTTACATCACGTACGAAACTTAATAGTATACCACTTCTACGAATAGCCCGTAATGCTGCGTCTCTTCCAAGACCGGGACCTTTTATCATAACTTCTGCTCGTTGCATACCCTGATCTACTATAGTACGAATAGCATCTAAAGCGGCTGCTTGCGCAGCATAGGGTGTTCCCCTTCTTGTGCCTTTGAATCCAGAAGTACCGGCGGAGGCCCAAGAAACCACTCGACCTCGTATATCTGTAACAGTTACAATGGTATTGTTGAAACTGGCTTGAACATGAATAACTCCCTTTGGTATTCTACGTCCAGTCTTACGTAAACCAATACGCCCATTCCTACGCGAACCAATTCTTTGTATAGGTTTTGCCATATTTTATCATCTCATAAATATGAATCAGAAATATATAGAAAGATACGGAGATATCCATTTCATGTTAAAACAAATCTTTTATTTTTACATAACCCCTCTTTGCGAAACTTTAGAAAGATTATCCTTGTCTCTGTTTATGTCTCGGATTGGAACAAATCACTATAATTCGTCCGCGCCTACGGATCAATCGACATTTTTCACAAATTTTACGAACAGAAGCCCTTATTTTCATATTTATTACTCCTTACTTTAAACTTTAATTTTGAATCTATTCCTTGGAAGAAAATAACTCTCTTGTTTTTTTTTGCTTCAAATTGTACCTTTGATGAAAGGGATGTTTTCAAAAAGAATCTATCTAATCATTCGAATCTTTGTTCCGAAGTCTATAAATTATACGTCCCCGGTTGAATAATATTGCCTTATTTCAATTTTTATTCTATCTCCCGGCAATGTTCGTATCAAACTGCGTCGAATCCTCCCCGAAATAGAATCTAGAATTAGATCTTCATTATAGAAACGGATTCGGAGAGCATACCATTGGTAAATAATTCAGTAATTAAACCTTCATGAATCCTTTTTTTTTTCATTCCAGGCAACCTCCTTGAAGTATCAACTAATGGAGGAAGAGTTATATAACTCACCTTTCCTCTCTATTTCACAAATAGGAAGTTAGAGATAAAATTAGGATACCAGAGGAGGATCACCATATATAACACAAAATTTCTCCTCCAATTTTTTCTAGTCTAGCTTCTCGATCCGTCATTATGCCTCGAGAAGTGGAAAGAATTACAATTCCCATTCCACCTAAAATCTTAGGAATTTTTTTATAGTTGGAATAAATTCGTAGACCGGGTCGACTGATACGTTTTAAAATAGTTCTATATATTCCTTTTCTAGTTCTTCTATGGCGCAAGGTTAAAACCAAGAAATTTTTTTCACTTTCCTGATGTTTCCGAACATTTTCAATAAAACCCTCTCGTAGGAGTATTTTAACAATGTTTTCGGTAATATTTGTGGATGCTATTCGAACCGTTCCATTTTTACTCATGTCAGCATTTCGTATAGAAGTTATTATATCAGCAATAGCGTCTCTGCCCATGACGAATTATAATTATTGGTGCTTCCTAATTTTGATATAATCAACATGTTTTTTATTTGAATACTTCAAAGTATTCATTGTTTAATTTAATTTTTAATTTATTATTATTATTAATTTATTATTATTAAATTATTATAAAGTATATGCGTGAGACACAATCTATAAATTGGGTTTATTTCAGATATACTACTAGAACAATATCATAGTTTGATCTATGACTATGAGTCTTTATAATACCTCGGGAGCTAATGAAACTATTTTAGTAAAATTCAACTGTCTCAATTCCCGAGCAATCGCACCAAAAACTCGAGTTCCTTTTGGATTTCCTTCTTGATCAATGACAACCGCTGCATTGTCATCATATCGTATTATCATACCGTTGTCACGTTTGAGTTCTTTACATGTACGTACAATTACAGCTCTTATTACTTCTGATCTTTCTAGAGGCATATTGGGCACTGCTTCTTTAATTACAGCAACAATAATGTCACCAATATGAGCATATCTATGATTACCAGCTCCTATGATTCGAATACACATTAATTCTCGAGCTCCACTGTTATCTGCTACATTCAAAAGGGTCTGAGGTTGAATCATATCATTTTTATTTGAATCTATTATTTCAATGCAAAGAATGAGGAAAAAGAAGAAATAGTGTTTGTCTAGAAATAAAGAAACTCGTGGTTGTTTTTTCATCCCCCTTTTTATATTTAGTTCTACATCCCTATCCTGAAATAACAAATTGAGTTTTTATAGGCATTTTGCACGCAGCTATTGAAATTGCTGCTTTGGCTGCAGTTTCTGAGACTCCGCCCATTTCATAAAGTATTCGACCGGGTTTAACAACAGATACCCAATATTCGGGAGATCCCTTTCCCGACCCCATACGTGTTTCTGCGGGCCTTACTGTAATAGGTTTATCGGGAAAAACACGTACCCATATTTTTCCGCCACGACGTACATATCGTGTCATTGCTCTTCGTCCTGCTTCTATTTGTCTAGCGGTAATCCAAGCGGGTTCAAGTGCCTGAAGAGCATATCTGCCGAAACAAATATGATTACCCCGGCAAGATATTCCTTTCATTCTTCCTCTATGTTGCTTACGAAATCTGGTTCTTTTGGGGTTATAGTTGATGGTTTTTCCCACCTCTACTACAGAACCGGACATGAGAGTTTCTTCTCATCCAGCTCCTCACGAATGAAAGGATTCGATAATATTACAGATGTACATGTATTTAATAACTAATACATTAAACTAAGTAATGGGATTTATTGATATTCTATTTCATTTATTAGATAAGAATATTAGATAAGCAGCTGTATATACGGTTAGATTTTTCTATTTATAGATATAGATAATGTTTCTTTTTTATACCGGATCCTTATTTATTTAACTTTTAGTAAATTATTGAATCAAGATAATATTGTAATTCAATAAATAAGAAAATTCAATAAATAAGAAATAAGGGTTCGCGGGCGAATATCGACTCTTTCCTTTTCCTGCTTTATTTGTAGGATCAATCCGCGACTTCTCAGAGTAAAAAAATTTGTTCTTGGTTCATTCCGCCATCCCGCCTGCTCAATTATTTGGATTCTTTTAAATAGAATTCTATATAGTCACAGGTTTCGTCGTTCCTATAGCTTCTCCATTAATGATTAGGCCTAAACTCTGCAATGGAGCTTTCAACAAAATCTGTTCCCGAGTCAATCTTCTCAGTTTTTATTAACCGGAAGCTCTTTATTATTTATATATCAATCGATACGATATTAAACAATATTAAAACAATATGAAATTAATGCTTTATTACATTGCCTTTTATTTATATGAAGTAATTCATAGACCATACATATTGGAATCATATATCATTGATATTTTTATTCTCTCTTTCTATCACCTTTCCATTTATCCGCATCCCTTTATTTATTTATTTTTTCAAATCCACAATCGGATTTGTTTGTTATGGAACAATTTCAGTTGTTACAACTATATGATTGATCCAGTCATATAGTGACTGTTTTGGGGATCTCGACAATATGAAGCAATAAGTTAGTTATTAGTTTTTAATTTATTTTTATATAGTAGTTGTAGTTATTGAGTTAATACTAGAGGCCAGTCTTTTTTTGATCCTACTAAAAACTCTAAAGAAAAAACTAACGAGTCACACACTAAGCATAGCAATTATATAAATAAAAAAAAAGTTAATTTCTTTTTTATTCAACCTTATAGAATTAGAATTGTTTATTTTTGTTTGATTTAACAGAAAAAGTTTTTAGTTTTTCTGTTTTTCGTTCTATATATCACTACTGGATAGAATGACAAGATAAATAAAGGTCTATTATTCTTCATCCACAAATATCCAAATTTTTAGGCCTAGTACTCCATGGATAGTTCGAATTGTATAGGAACAATGATCAATTTTAGCGCGAATTGTTTGTAGAGGAACTCTACCTTCTCTGATCCATTCGACACGTGCAATTTCTTTTCCGTCAATACGTCCTGCAATTTGTATTTGAATTCCTTTTGTATCTGTTTGTTCAGTTAATTCAATAGCTCTTTTCATTGCCTTTCGAAACGAAACTCTATTTCTTAATTGAGAAGCCATATATTCTGCAAGAATATTGGGGTCCCCATAAGGTTTTTTTATTCGTGTGATAGCAATGTTGATTCTTCGGTTCACAGAACGAAATTCTTTTTGTACATTCATCTGTAATTCTTCGATTCCTCGTGTTTGGCCCTCTATTAATAAATTTGGGAATCCAATATGGATTATGACCTGGATTAAATCAATTCTTTTTTGAATTTCTATACGCGCAATTCCAATTCCTTCGAAACCTGAGGATATTCTCTTATTTTTTTGTACATAGTTCTTGATACAATTCCGTATTTTCTCATCTTCTTGTAGACCTACAGAAAAATTTTTTGGTTGTGCGAACCAAAAGGAATGATGATTTTGGGTTGTACCAAGTCTGAAACCAAGTGGATTTATTTTTTGTCCCATATTTTTTATTATATTATCTTTCCATCTATTTTTTTCTAAATATGAATCTAAATCTTAAATTCATCGAAAGATAATTTTGATTTATCTTTTAATACAATTGTTATATGACAAGTGGGTCTTTTTATCGGATAACTACGTCCTCGAGCTCTAGGTCTTAATTTTTTCACAAAAGGGCCCCCATTGACTTCGGCTTTACTAATGAATAAATCGGTTTCGTTCAAACCCATATTATGACTAGCGTTTGCTGCTGCGGAATAAACCAATTTTAAAATGGGGTAAGATGCTCGATAAGGCATAAGTTCCAATATCATAAGCGTTTCCTCATAAGAACGCCCGCGAATCTGATCAATTACTCTTTGCACTTTGAAAACAGACATACATATATGTTGAGCTAAAACTTTTACTTCTCCACTCGAATTTGAGTTCTTTTTCTTTATCATAAGGTTATCCCCCGCCAATGAATGATAAGTATCTATTTTTTTTTTCAAAATTAACGACGAGATTTATTATCGTTTCTCACATGTCTCGCGAAAGTCAAAGTAGGCGCGAATTCTCCCAATTTGTGACCTACCATACGATCTGTTATATAAATAGGTAAATGTTCCTTTCCATTATGAATAGCGATTGTATGGCCAATCATTTTGGGTATAATGGTAGATGCCCGAGACCAAGTTACTATTATTTCTTTCTCCTCCCTCATGTTGAGTTTTTCAATTTTTCTTGATAAATGATTAGCTACAAAAGGGTTTTTTTTTAGTGAACGTGCCACAGCTGATTACTCCTTTTTTTACATTTTAAAGATTGGCATTCTATGTCCAATAGAATATCTCGATCTAAGTATGAAGGTAAGAATAAATACAATAATGATGAATGTAAAAAAGAGAAAATCCTTTAGCTAGATAAGGGGCGGATGTAGCCAAGTGGATCAAGGCAGTGGATTGTGAATCCACCACGCGCGGGTTCAATTCCCGTCGTTCGCCCATCACATTATTTCAAATTCAAAAAATTAGATTTTCAATATTCCTATTTACGGCGACGAAGAATAAAACTATCACTATATTTTTTCCTTTTCCGACTTCTTCTTCCAAGCGCAGGATAACCCCAAGGAGTTGTGGGTTTTTTTCTACCAATTGGGGCTTTCCCTTCCCCACCTCCATGGGGATGGTCTACAGGGTTCATAACTACTCCTCTTACTACAGGACGCTTACCTATCCAACACTTCGATCCGGCTCTACCCAAACTTTGTTGATTCACCCCAACATTACCCACTTGTCCGACTGTTGCTAAGCAGTTTTTGGATATCAAACGGACCTCCCCGGATGGTAATCTTAATGTGGCTGATTTACCCTCTTTTGCGATCAGCTTCGCTACAGCGCCCGCCGCTCTAGCTAATTGTCCACCCTTTCCAAGCGTGATTTCTATGTTATGTATGGCCGTGCCTAAGGGCATATCGGTTGAAGTAGATTCTTCTTTTAAAAACCCCTTCCCAAACTGTACAAGCTTCTTCCAAAGCATACGGCTTTCTAGATGTATATGATGATATCTAGACAGATGGATCTTTATCTTATATGAATCGTATGATGAAGTACCACATGAGTGGATATATAGGAATCCAAATCTGCCGAATCACTCATGTATGATCTTCTACATCCTAGGTCTCCCCGTTCCATCATCTGGCTTATGTTCTTCATGTAGCATTCAGACCGAATGACTCTATGAAATTACGTCGATACTTCCACATATTACGGGTAACGTAGGAGACATCTCTATTTTTCCCGGGGGGGATCTTTATAATTACCACTGCTTAGCTTTCAATTCGCCTCTGACCATCAAATTAAATGTGAATAACCCGTCCTCCTCTCTTTGAAACAAGGGGCGCTTCCGGTTCTGTGCGTGCTTCAAACAATTTTGTCTTCTCCATATTACCATATCTCTAGAGTCAATAATTTTCTATGAGGAACTACTGAACTCAATCACTTGCTGCCGTTACTCAACAGTTTTCTGTTGAGGTCTATCCCATAGAGGTACTCAAATTGGATCAGTGATTGATTTCTAGGTTTCATCGTAAACCTAATTGGTTACTTCCAATTACGTAAA